AACAAAAATGTATTGTTCTGAGGTATATCAAGATTCAGCCTTCGGTTCATATTTCGTCGACCAATCCCTCCTAATTCACATCTTTGTTGAAAAAATTTTTTTTGTAATTCCGTACATAAAGATTCAGGAAATACAGGATCTCCGCCTACACAAGCAAATTGGCGATAAAACTCCAAAATGGCATTTTCTTTTGACCCGATTTTTTTTTCCTCCTTTTCATTCAGGAAAGACAAGAAAATTTCAGGGTAACAAACGTTCTCTAGAATTTCGCTTAAATTCGAACCCATAGCTGATGATAGAACTAGAATAGATATTTTCTGTTTCCTACTTACACGAGCCCATATCCTTGCTTTTCGATCAATCTCTAACTCTAATCTTCCTCCCCAATCTGATATTATGGTGCCGGTATAGACCGAAATTCCGTTATGGTCCAATTCTGACCGATAATAGATACCTGGGCTTTGCAATATTTGATTGATTACAATTCTGTATATTCCATTTACTATAGAAGTTCCCAGGGAATTCATTAGAGGAATGTTTCCAATAAAAATTATTTGTTCTTGGATATCCCTACAGTTTTTCCAAATTAATCCCGCGGATATATATAATTCAGAGGAATATGTAAGTGATTCATATACAGCATCGTTTTCTTTTATCGAGGGTTCGACCAATTGATATGTTTCCACAAATAATTGAAATTCAATTTCTTGATCTGTATCTTCAATTTTTGGAAACTTAAAAAGTTCTTCTGTTAAGCCCCGATCAATGAATCGACAAAACCCTTCAAATTGTATTTGATTCAATCCGGGTAGTGTAGACATTCCTTCATTTCCAACCCCAAGCATTTTCAATTTCCCCATTTCATTTATTTTATAGAAAATATCCCACGCTGTCATTCTTCATCGAATCACATGAATATATTTAGCAATAATGGAATTTCGGTTCTTTTTACTTTACTGAATCACATGAAATTTTACCTAACTTCGTCTATGAAATACCTATTATGAAAAGAGGAATAAATATAATTTTATACGCAAATTGGAATTGGAATTTTTTTGTAATAAAACAAACCGATCTAATCTATCTAACTTGTAATATAAATCGACACAAATTTATAAAATTCACCTAGACTTCGGGGGGGTTTTTAAGAATTAAGAATCTCAAAACAAAAATTGAATTCGGGATTTGCTCGGCTCGATGAGATAAAGATAGAATCTAATAAGCAGAAACAATATAGTATTGATTTTTTTCGCACTTCCCTTTTCAATTGTTCCAAAACGAATTCGAATTCACAAAGAAGAGAGATATTTTTACCTTTTTTTTAGAATTTGAGAATACGATTGCAGTGCGTAAAAAGACTAGGATTTATTAAACATGCATAGATCTAACCCCAACTATAGCTATCTATGTCTCTTACTTTATTCCAGTCATATTTGTTCGGGACAGCGCGTATGTCGTGTTAATTTCTTTTTTCTATTCATCATCAATTCAATCAATCTATTTAATAAAAAATTGGCACAAAAATGGACGCACGAGAATTTCTTTAAAATTCCCTATAATATTCGGTATCATATACGAATAAGATACCCGATTCTATAATATCTGTGTAAGAATAAAAATTTATGTTCTGGGGTTGACATATATTCACCGTTGCTGTTATAATTTCAATTATAATTGAAATTGAGAAGGATTCTTTTTCAATAAAAAAACCAATATTGATTGGTTATGAATTTCGATTTTTTTATCTCATTAAGAAAAAACCATTTTCGATTCAGATTCAGGAATTTGTAGTTAATGGTTGCGCTTTGTCCCGACATTTTTGCTTTTGTGACTGAAAGCTATACGTTTTTGAATAGAAAAGGGAGGAGATCCCTTTGAAAAAGGGGATTACAGAAAATGGAATTTAAGATACAAACACATCAAAAAAAGAAGTTTAGAACCCCGTCCCTTTTTTGTTTGGTTTTTTGAGGGGAGGGGTATTCTCATATATTTTTTTTGTATTATTTTGGCGATATGGCCGAGTGGTAAGGCGGGGGACTGCAAATCCTTTTTCCCCAGTTCAAATCCGGGTGTCGCCTGATCGACAAGAGAATTGAAATAGTTTATTCCGTTTTGTTGATCGAGGAAGCAAGTGCGGCAAAAGGACTTTTGAGACTTGTTTGATGCAAAATTCTAAGCATCAGTAGGTTTGTTCTCTAAAATGCTTAAAATCTTTTTGTCTCGAATTCAATGAAAAATTCATTTATAGTAGGTAGTGAAAAGGAATCGAAATGATAGTCCTTTTACTCCACTACTACTGTAGTGTTCGTCTACAGATTGGGTCTTGAATAAGAAGGGATAGGTCGGACGGGAAATATAATTCCATTTTTCGGGTTGAAGAAAAGCCTTGTATACAGACTTATGTAAAGTATATGAACACTTCTGCATTATTAGTTAGATTAATAATCTAATTAGATTTCTTTTTTATTATTAATTTTTTTTTTTTTTTCAATTCTACTAGAAATCAGATAAGAACTTGTTAGATGTTATAATTGGATTTATTGAATTGTTTCATCAATTATGTTATCCAGGAATCTTTTTTTGACTCTGTACCAGCGATTCCACTATTATTATTATAAAATTTTTAGTGAAAATTAAATAAGAAAAGAATACAAGAAAAATTAGTAAACAATAATGAAATAATTCCTTCATATTGATAGCGATAGGAGACAAAATTTACATGGATATAGTAAGTCTTGCTTGGGCTGCTTTAATGGTAGTTTTTACATTTTCCCTTTCCCTTGTAGTATGGGGAAGAAGTGGGCTCTAAGGGTACTATTAATTGAGTTAAGGGATCAAACTGTATCAATTGTTTGATAGCTGGGTTCTGAAATTTTTTAACGATTGAATTTAGTTATTTGATTAATACTAATTAATTAAATGCAATTATATCTGCATTTTTTAATTCTATTGTATTCCAGTGGTGGAATGTATTCTATGTATAATATTGAAAATACTCTTTCAATCAAACAAATATTTGAATTGTAACCATCTTCGTATTTTGAAAGTAAAGGGAATACAAATAATGGGAAATGGATTCCCATTCCAACCAAATTGTTTCTAAGATTTCTATTTCGATGAACTGGTTACTACCAATCTTTTCGAAATATGAAAAACTTTTTTCATAGAATTCATGGAACCCCCGGATCATCTGTCAATTATTTAATAAATTCATTTTTTGGAATGCTAAAATACTATATTTATAATATATTAAATATCCTACCGAATATCATACCGAATATGATACCGGGACTCTGAAAAGAATCAGAAATAGAAAAATTCTATATCGATATATATCCATCTATAGATATAGATAGTATTAATATGAAAATAAATATTTATTTATAGATATAGATAGATGGATTGGTACATATTAAACCCTTTTATTTTTTCAAATCAATAAAACATAGAGTCAAACTTTATACACTACCATAATAGATAGTATAGTCGAAAGAAATAGATTTGATTTCTTTCGACTATACTATATGGATTTCATAAAATTTTGCTGATTGTAGTCTGATCATTTCGTTTAAAACTAAGACCCGAAATTGAAATCCTTTTTTCATTTTTTTTTATTCAATCATTATCAATCATTGCATTGATAAGAAATCAGAAGTCATGTTTAAGTAAAACTAGAGATTAGTTACTTTGACTTACCGTTTTTACGTAAATTATAAGTAAAAAGGCAGTAGGAACTAGAATGAAGAGTGCAGTAGCTATAAATGCGAGAATATTTACTTCCATAATCTCTATGTTTTCTTTCTCTTTAATTTCTAATAAAATTAATACTTCGGGATTTAATCCCATATAAATGTTCAATCTTTCGGCGGTAAATTCAATGGTATCAATTTTATCTCGATGATATCAAATCGAATCAATATCACGAATAACAATATCTGAGCTATCAAATCGATTCATAGTCGAGAATTAAATAGTATAACATAGGAAGATCTTTTATCCATACCAAATAAAAAAATTTTACTTTCTGATGCAATCAAAAATTCCTTATTTTTATTTCTTTCTTCATCGGAACCTTTACTTTATTATTTATATTATATAAATATAATATATTGTATACCTTAAACTAAAAAAGAAATAAAAAAAAGGGGGGGTCCCTGTTAGAAATAATATTTTTTTGATTGTATTTATATCCATCGGGACTGACGGGGCTCGAACCCGTAGCTTCCGCCTTGACAGGGCGGTGCTCTGACCAATTGAACTACAATCCCAGGGAATAAATCGTATAGCATACATATTCTTACAATTTCATTCAAACCCTTTTTTTCTATTTGATTTGAGATTCAACCGTTGCCGTTGTACTGTAACTGAAAGAGGCGGGCTTTTTTATATATTGATATAAAAGATATATATATTGATTTGATATAAAATATATATATGGATCTGCACTTTAGCGCAGATCGACACGGATTACGAGTAATCCGTTCGTTATTGCCAAATCAATTGAAAAATTAATCAATGAAAAAAAAAAGACTCTTTTTTTTTTTTACTTTAATGTTTTTCTTAGACTTTATACTTACAGATCCTGTACGGAATTTAGCAAAATCCTAATTCCTAATTTGTAGAAAAAATATGTAATGTAATACGGACGTATCCGAGCACATCGGTCATTTTCATAAAACAACAAATGGTGGATCATCCAATTTTTGGGCCGAGCTGGATTTGAACCAGCGTAGACATATTGTCAACGAATTTACAGTCCGCCCCCATTAACCACTCGGGCATCGACCCAGGAAGAATCAATTTCAGTCGTTAATTGATAATCCCGGATTGATCAATTTCCTTTCATAGTAACCTACCCCCAGGGGAAGTCGAATCCCCGTTGCCTCCTTGAAAGAGAGATGTCCTAAACCACTAGACGATGGGGGCATACTTGCCCAACCGCCATTATACTATGTTCATAGTATGAACAGTTTTTTGAAATTGTCAATATAATGGAGTGA